GAACTACCAGAATGGTCTAGAAATCTGAGTCTTAAGTAATTTTTTTTGATTGAAAAACTAGAACTAGGACTTTATAGTCCTTATGAACCTAACTCATTAAAATTCCATCCAGTAAAACGGAAGAATTATAAATTTCCAAAATGATAGATAGGAATATCGCAAATAGAGCCATTGCGACCCCCATAAGTGGTGTAGTCCCCCAGCCCGGAGCTACTTTACCATATTCCGAATTCAACGGTTTCAATAAATCTCCTACAGTCGTTCGTCTTGGCCCAGATCTAGAACTATCCTCAACGGTTTGTGTAGCCATAAATCTTATTTAATGATTGGTTAAGATCTGTTGACTTTGTATACCATTTCGTTGTAGTTGTAAATAAACGATCTTATCGTAGATCCATTGTGATCTTGAAATTATCTAGAAATGGAATGGAAACAGCAACCCTAGTCGCCATCTCCATATCCGGTTTACTTGTAAGCTTTACTGGGTACGCCTTATATACTGCTTTTGGGCAACCCTCTCAACAATTAAGAGATCCATTCGAAGAACACGGGGACTAGTTGAAGTAATGAGCCTCCCCATTGGGAGGCTCATTACTTCAAATTGAGATAATGAAAAATCATTTCATTTTTTTAGTCGGAACCTTAGGCGGCTCTCGAAAAAAGATAGCGAAAAAAATTATCCCTAAAGTCGAGACTAAGAGGAATGTATAAACCAATGCTTCCATAGATTCGATCGTGGTTTACAATTATAGCTTCCACACCTATTCATTTTGGATCATTTACCATAGAAAGAAAGGGAAAGAGTCAAAGAAAAGATGGTGATTCAATCAAGTCAAGATTTCTCCGGTACCCCGTGTCATCAAATAAAAAAAAAAATAGAGGCGAAAGATACCAGAGTAATATTGTATCAGACTACTTGTCTCCTTGTAGTTGGATCTCCAAGTTTTTGGAATGTTCCAAATTCCACTTGAGCGTCCAAATCTGGATCAATACCAGCAAAAACATCTCTGAACAAGGTTCTAGCGCCATGCCAAATATGTCCGAAAAAGAAGAGCAAAGCAAACGTAGCATGCCCAAAAGTGAACCAACCCCTTGGGCTGCTCCGAAAAACACCATCGGATTTCAAAGTAGCCCGGTCTAATTCAAAAATTTCACCTAATTGGGCACGTCTAGCATATTTTTTCACAGTAGCAGGATCGCTATAACTGACTCCATTGAGTTCGCCACCATAGAACTCAACAGTTACACCTACTTGTTCGACGCTATACTTTGATTCTGCCCTTCTAAAAGGAACGTCGGCTCTCACAATTCCGTCTCCATCTACCAAAACTACCGGGAATGTTTCGAAAAAAGTAGGCATACGACGTACAAAAAGCTCGCGACCTTCTTTATCTCTAAAGATGGGGTGCCCCAACCATCCAACAGCTATTCCATCCCCGCTGTCCATCGAGCCTGCTCTGAATAATCCCCCCTTTGCCGGATTATTACCAATGTAATCATAAAAAGCTAATTTTTCGGGAATTTTAGACCAAGCTTCCGATAAACTCAGATTTTCGGCTAGTCCTGCGCCAACTCTTCGATATATTTCTTGCTGGAAGTATCCCTGATCCCACTGATAACGAGTGGGACCAAATAATTCGATTGGGGTAGTTGCTGAACCATACCACATAGTTCCAGCAACAACGAAAGCTGCAAAAAAAACAGCAGCGATACTGCTGGAAAGTACAGTTTCAATATTGCCCATACGTAATCCTTTGTATAGGCGTTGAGGCGGACGGACACTAAGATGAAATAGACCCGCTAATATGCCCAATGTACCCGCTGCAATATGATGAGAGGCTATTCCTCCCGGAACAAAAGGATCAAAACCTTCCGCGCCCCACGCTGGATTTACAGATTGTACTTTTCCAGTTAGCCCATAAGGATCGGACACCCATATTCCAGGACCATACAAGCCTGTTACATGAAATGCGCCAAAGCCAAAGCAAGCCAACCCTGAGAGAAATAAATGAATTCCAAAGATCTTGGGCAAATCCAAAGAGGGTTTTCCTGTACGTTCATCACAGAATATTTCTAGGTCCCAATACACCCAATGCCAGATAGCTGCCAAGAAGCACAAGCCAGAAAACACGATATGTGCCCCCGCCACACCTTCATAACTCCAAATACCCGGATTCGTTATAGTTCCTCCTGAAATACTCCACCCACCCCATGAATTGGTTATTCCTAAACGAGTCATGAAGGGTATAACGAACATACCCTGTCTCCACATGGGATCAAGAACAGGGTCAGAGGGATCAAAAACTGCTAATTCGTATAGAGCCATCGAGCCGGCCCAACCAGAAACCAGAGCCGTATGCATTATATGGACAGAAAGCAATCGGCCGGGATCATTCAATACGACAGTATGAACACGATACCAAGGCAAACCCATGGAAATACCCCTTTTTTATCAAATATCAAAGAAAAATGGACACTATGTAACTTTATCGCATTGGAAAAGACTATACTATGTTATGTACCTAACCTTTTCAGTGGATTCTGTATGAGAAAGGGTTAATATTTATTCCGTTCCATTGAAAATAACGGAACAATTCTGTTCGTAAGAACAAAGAGAAGCAGATCTATTCTATACCCGATAAGTACCAATACGCAATGGGGCTTGGTCCCCCTTTTTGGGGAACGAATGCATAGATACTTGTTTATCATTCAAACGGTCGACCCGTTCGTTAAAATTTGTTCTTTATTCATTCTGTTTTCTTCTATGAATCTTTCATCCATTCTATGTATAAAATAGAATAAACAGAAAAAAAAATGATGAAGACAATAAACCCATTGGTACGTTTCCATATTAAAGCGAAGTATAGTACTTAACTTTTTTTCTTTAATTTAATGCCCATTGGTGTTCCAAAAGTGCCTTTTCGGAATCCTGGAGAGGAAGATGCAGCTTGGGTTGACGTATAGTGCGACTTGTCAGACATATTGAGTCATATGGGGTTTACCCGTTCTCTCCCCCGATTGAGATATCCTCTGTTTCACCCAAGAAATATTGATTGAACCATCAATCATTCGGAGCGTGAAGTGCAATTAGATCAATTTATATTGGGGATCAATATTATAAATTAGAAGAATTTATGGTTAACTTGGAACGATAAAATAAAGTATCCAGGCTCCGTTCAGAAAATATCAAATTGGTAATATATGTACGATTACTACTTGTATCATAAACATTCTTTTTTATGCTTACTATTAGGAGTGATCTCAAACTGCCATTCAATGGAATGGAATAGTATGATGAATACATCGAATAGTTTGAGGGAAAGCATGAAACAGATTAAAAAAAAAATAAGCATAGAAAAAGAAGCGGTACTGAGATCATTTGCCCTATATGTGCAAATAGAATTCGGACAGATCTTTACCCGGAGTAGAACACGAACCTAAAAGAATTGAAAGGGCCCATTCAGGAACAAGAAAATAACATCGCGATTTGAATCTCGATGAAACAATACATCAATGGGAGGTTAGTTCAATAAGTTCAGTAAATTTTTTTTATAGGGAAGGGAAAGGGAACCAAAACTCATGTTTTTTGAAAAATAGAGGAAAAGACCTTAATTATAAAAACAAAAACCTGTTACAAAAAAAGAAATAAGACTGGAATTGACACATTGATTAATTATTTTTTTTCACAATTTTTTGAACCGTATGCATCCAAAGGTGCACGTACGGTTCAAAAGGGATACAATTTTGTCCTAATCAACCGACTTCATCGAGAAAGATTACTTTTTTTAGGCCAAGAAGTTGATAGCGAGATCTCGAATCAACTTGTTGGTCTCATGGTCTATCTCAGCATAGAAGATAATACTAGGGATTTTTATTTGTTTATAAACTCTCCCGGCGGATGGGTAATACCGGGAATAGCCATTTATGATACTATGCAATTTGTGCCACCCGATGTACATACAATATGCATGGGATTAGCTGCTTCAATGGGATCTTTCATTCTGGTTGGAGGAGAAATTACCAAACGTCTAGCATTCCCTCACGCTTGGCGCCAATGAGTTTTTATTTGAAAAAAAAGAAGACTATGCCTTCGCCATATCGAATATGAATAATCGAATATTAAAAATAAGTAATAATAGCATGGCACTTTGAGTTCGATATGAACAAACCATTATTGTTTTTTCATAACATGAGATTTTGTATCGAAATAGTAGTATGAAACAAAGGTTATTTCCGATTTGATCTTATGTGTCGGGAGGACATTTTAGCGTCACAAATCATTTTTCTTCCACACCAGAAGCCTTTTCTTATATTTATGAAAGAAGGAGGGGAGTACAAAAATGAAAAAAAAAACAAGATCATTTTTTCCTTATTTGGTCGTATCAGAAAGACACTTTGGGATTGCTAAATCACAGACGAAATAAATATATAATATAAAGCAACAGAACCATCATAGTATTTTTTTTGACTCTTACGAAAAGAAGGATGGTAAATGGATTATTCAACGATCTGACTGGATCGGATGGATTCTATTTCTTCCCTTCTTCGATGGAGGGGGGGGTAGTCAATTCCATTGCAGAGCCGTATGCAATGCACAAAAGATGCCTGTACGGTTGTTCAATTCTATTTATTTTTTCTTCTTGTTTTTTTTTATCCCTTTAACCCCATCATGCGAGATAGAAGGACCGTTCATGATGTTATATCAATATCATCAGGGTTATGATTCACCAACCTGCTAGTTCTTTTTATGAGGCACAAGCGGGGGAATTTATCCTAGAAGCGGAAGAACTGCTGAAACTTCGCGAAACCCTCACAAAGGTTTATGTACAAAGAACGGGCAACCCTTTGTGGGTTGTATCCGAAGACATGGAAAGGGATGTTTTTATGTCAGCAACAGAAGCCCAAGCTCATGGCATTGTTGATCTTGTAGCGGTCGAAAATTAAAATACTGGGGATTTCGTGTAAATCCATGATTCCATTTTATTTCATTTCAAACCATAATTCGAATTTTCCGCGATTTTATATGTGATATTGAATCGAAATAATTCATAATCATCAATCATAAATCAGGTTAAGATCGATCTAAACCAACCCATTCTATAATATAATTCTATATATACGACATGCCAACTATTAAACAACTTATTAGAAACACAAGACAGCCAATAAGAAATGTCACGAAATCTCCCGCTCTTCGAGGATGTCCTCAGCGTCGAGGAACATGTACTAGGGTGTATGTGCGACTCGTTCAGATCATGAACTCGAACAAATGAGACAATTTTTCCAGTATCAATGATTAATACCAATGAATAGGATAGATAGAGTGGAAGAACGCCATTTATTATCTAAAAATGAAGATCTATCATATACCTATATTGTTGTGTATTGTGTATGGAATTTATGGTTTCTATTGGTGCAAATCCAATCACCTCGATTTGAGATGAGAAGCAATTCCCCATTGGTAGCAAATGGTTATCCATTAAGCGGGGGAAATGGTATTATAAGAAGCAAAAGGGTTATGCTCCTATTCTTGAAAGAACGGACTAACAGGGTCAGCTACCTAGCCAACTTTCATAATTAAATGCCGTCACTATATGGATAGCTCTTATTGTGAAAAGGCCTATTACTGTATAATTGATGGGTAGAGCCAAAGAGTGTGAACTATACAAGTTAACAATACCATTTGATTAAATGAGAGACGAGGCTCCGGCGCATAGAGAGGGCCTCACCGTTTAAGAAGTAATCATAGAAACGATGGAACCCACTATTTTTTTTTTTATTTAGTATCGGTAGAATTTATTATTTCCAGGTGAACTAAATGCCTGGCCTGGAAGGAATAAAAAATCGTGGTTGGGAAGGTTATAGTAGCAAAAGCCATTGGAATTTATATTTTATATATCGGAATAATCCGTTTTGTTATTAATCGACCGGGAGGGGACAAATAATGACTGAAAGAAGAGAATTCAATTAGTTATTCATTAAAGTTTAATTTGATTCAATGACCAGAGTTAAACGAGGGTATACAGCTCGGAGACGTCGAACAAAAATTCGGTTATTTGCATCAACCTTTAGAGGGGCTCATTCAAGACTTACGCGAACGATTACTCAACAGAAAATGAGAGCTTTGGTTTCCTCTCATCGAGATAGAGGCAGGCAAAAGAGAGATTTTCGTCGTTTGTGGATCACTCGGATAAATGCAGTAACTCGCGAGAATAAAGTATTCTATAGTTATAGTCGATTAATATACAATCTGTACAAGAGGCAATTGCTTCTTAATCGTAAAATACTTGCGCAAATAGCTATATCAAATAAGAATTGTCTTTACATGATTTCCAATAAGATCATCAAATAAAGGAAATTCTGAAGTAATATACAGGAATGATTGAACAAGAATTCCCCGGAGAATGAACTCCGGGAAGATAAAATAGAATAAAAAGAAATTAAGAAAAAATTAAGATTAAGATAAGTAGTAGGAATGAACGAACATGTTTCAATAAAAAAAAAGATTTCTTATTCCCCCTTTTTTTGTTTCTTATAACACAAGAATAAAACCTGGATTCTAGGCCTTTTCGAACAAAACATTAATCTGAGCTCGAATTCCGATTGGAATTGGAGTTTTGAGTCAATTGAGGAATATGCCTATTTATTTCTGGCTCTAGGACCAGTAGTTCTAGGGATTGACTCAGCTCTCTCAAATTGTTTCTCATTATTAAGAAAAGGTAACGAAGATAAAATACGAGCTTGTTTTATAGCAATAGTAATTAATCGTTGTTGTTTCAAGGTCAATCTATTCACCCGTCTAGATAATATTTTTCCTTGTTCACTAATAAATCGACTAATTAAACTCATGTTTCTATAATCAATTCGATCCCCCGATCCAATTGGGGGCAAACGTCTACGAAAAGAGAGCTTGGATTTACGAAAAGGTTGCTTAGATTTATCCATGGGTTATTCCTTATCTCTAAAATTCTATTTCTTTATTCATTTCAGATCCGGCCAAAATAGGGTTTGATTTGTATAATTTGTATTTTTGTATAATTTGTATTATATAATATATATATTATGTTATATGTTAAGTTCTTCGTTAAGTTCTTCCTCTTTCTGCTCCTTGGATTGTAATGGAAAAATCGCACACACGTTCCGTTCGGTTTATTTCTTTATTTCCCCGTGAATCGTATGCTTGTGACAATAGCGACAAAATTTTATCAATTCTAATCGACTGGGTGTATTGTGTCGATTCTTTTGAGTAATATATCTAGAAATACCCGGCGATTCCTTATTGACACCATTTCGGACACAACAATTAGTACATTCCAAAATAACTCTGACTCTGACATCTTTACCCTTGGCCATGAACCCCCTTTGGATTTTGGATCGACTTAACTTAACTTTTCTATTTTTGATCCGAAAAGAAAAAGAAGAAAAGAACAAAAAAAAATTTTAAAATTAATAGAAGTTACTAACTCGAAATTTAATTTCTAAAGATTTCATTGTAATTAATATTAATATATTAATATTAATAGAGTAATAATTAAGTAATACAATTTTTTTCTAACTATCAATTATTCCTATCCTAATTCCAGTATTTAATTTATGTATCCTCTTTCTATGCTATGATTTCGTGGAGCCTCCCCTAGACTGGACCCACATTTCCATTTATGTTCTCCAAAATTCGATTTTAGATCCACTTTTTGCTGGGGTTCAATACATTTTTTTTCTTTCTCTTTCCTTCCTATCCTAAAGAACTTAAAAAGGGGGCGAAATGCATTTTAGTCACGTCACATAGAATTAGAGTTCCCATTTTTTTTCCTTTTTTCGCATATTATATTAATATTAATAACTAGAATTAAAAAAAGGGAAATGACAAGGCGTCTGGGAATAAACGATTAATCTCTATCAATAGACCCGCTAAAGACCCAAACCATAGAGTAGTTAGCACAGGTGCCGTGGAGAGATATGTTTTTATATCTCGCATTGAAAATCCTCCCTCTTTATTGTTTATTGTAAAACATAGACATATATTATATGGTCAGATGCCGTAGTTCAAGATCATTTGTATTTATTTTTACGCGGAATTCCTAACTAAAATGGATATGTACAATGAACCAGTAGATGTTCTTGTCCCTAAAAAATAAAAGATGACCCCCTCTTTCTGAGCATTATCGATAAATATTCATTCTTTTATTTTTTATACGTTAGGTTTCAGATGTATATAAATAAAATTATTTATAATATATATATATATATTATATGAAACAAAAAATATGAAACAAAAAAAAAAAAAAAGAAATGGTAATAAAATTGTATATAAATGGAGGAGAAAATAACAATGTGGAAAACAAGACAAGGATTTTGTACAATGACATTGTAAAACAATTTTGAAAAGGGATGTAGCGCAGCTTGGTAGCGCGTTTGTTTTGGGTACAAAATGTCACGGGTTCAAATCCTGTCATCCCTACCTATTACTTCTCCTATGGGCAGTAACGGGAGATTAATCGAGATCGATAAAAATTGGGCATAATCTTTCATTTTTGCATACATATACTATATTTATGCAAGATATTTTGGGGTACAAAAAAATCCTTTCCTTTACAGCCGTATCCCCTGTCATAAGAAAGCGCTCTTAGTTCAGTTCGGTAGAACGCGGGTCTCCAAAACCCGATGTCGTAGGTTCAAATCCTACAGGGCGTGATTCTGTTTATGTTATTTATGTTATGTTGAATGTCGAATCACATACAATAAAATAACTTAATAAACTTGAATTGTAACTTGAATTTGACCTCCCTGCAAGGAGGAGGAGGTCAATAAAAAAAAATATTATTCAATCAAAGGTCCAATTGATCACCGCGTCTGTATTGTAAATATGCAGTTACGAATAATCCTGCCAAAGTAATAGGAATTAGACCTAAAACGATTCCAAATAAAAAAACTTCAATCATTTCGCTTTGTTGTTTGAGGGAATAAAAAGAGAGGTAAGATCTATCCCTAAATATTAATCTGAATTGTCCGTGAATCTCAATAACCGAGAATTGGCAATTCCCGCGCCCGCGGGAAGGAACTATAGAATACCTGGAATTTCAGAGAAATATTTATTTTTATAAATTGTTCATTCAATTCATTTCAAATAAGTCGTATCTTGTTCAAACCAATCAATAGAGCTAGGGTTATAGTTGAAGCAGCCAGTAGAAAACCGAAATAACTAGTTATAGTAGGCATGAAAGAGCTAAATTAGATATGTTCTTTTACTACATATGTTGATAAAACACTTACCTAAGTTTCAATTTTTCCCAGATACGACAGTAAGAAAAAACCCATTGACAGTAGACAATATTAATTTAGTTCCATCTTGATTCATCAGTCATTATACATTATGGATGGCACTAAAAAAGATAGAGTGACATAGTAGAAAAAAATGGATTCATCAGCTGTGATGTGACATCAACCGGTCCTGTGATTCCGAATCAACAGATTCATTGTGCAATTCGTGAGTTGAATAAAGTAATAGTAAATAGTAATAAGTAATAAAAAAAAAATAAAATAGTAAAGTAATAAAAACTGTATCATATCACTTCATTCAAAAATGCAATTATATTTCAGTAATTTTGGATTGGAATAAAAGAATTGGATTTTAAAATAATTTCAATTTTAATCATTTCTTTTTCAATAGGATTTAATCCATTTTGGATCGAACGGCCCGATACCACCTTTTATTTATTTTAACTCATTGGATTCAATTCAGTACAGTAATAGGTTAATAAATTGCCCCATAATATCTCGAATGAGAATAAAAAAAAGTGTCCCACGATCTATCGAAAAAATAAAACCCTTACTCTTTTTTTTTTTATTTTATTTCGGATCCAACTCGATTCGAAGACGAGCAACTTTCATTATCTTTTTAGCTTCTACATTCTGTCTTTCCATATCATGGAGTTCCATCCTTGTAGTTCGGTCAAGAAAGAACCTTGCTTTGAATCTAATGCAACAAGGGTTGCATCGCGAA